AACCTCAATATCCACGGGCTTATTAGCTAAATGGCAATTGGCACATACAATACGCCCAGTCGCTTCTCTTGGATTTTCATAACCCTGTTGTGCAAAAATGGGATATGCATTTGAAATGTATGTCCGAGTTATTATATATATCATGAGCGATACGGAAATGAATCGAGTAATCTGTTCCTTTGTCCAAGAAAAGGTATTTCTAGTTTGCATGGTCCAATCATTGAGCCCAAAATTTCTACAATAAATTAGGTAGGTTGCTAGTATAGTTCCCTATCCACGATTCTGCTATGTACGGAAATAAGTTTACTCGAATATACTCGAATATCAGAGAAATCCTCTGGCGAAATAGAAAGAGTAAGTACTTTAGAATTGGATTAATAATTAATATCAGTGGATCATTTTTCAGTCATTCATTGAATGATAAATCACTACAAGTGATGGAGATACACGATTTAAATAATGGAAGATCCAATATTTGAAAATTGTATCTAAAATGACTGGAAAAGTGGAAACAAGACCAGATATAATTTGATCGTTATGAGCAAATCCAAAATCTTTGTAGATAGAGCCAAGCATTAGTTCCCAACCATGGGGCGAATGGAATCCAATACACAAATCCGTTAATAAAAGAATACAAAAAGCTTTTATCGTGTCGCTTACGTTATATAAGAATTCCTGAACCCAAGAGTTAAGAATAACAAGTTTTTCATTACCCAGAATAGAATAACCGCTTAGAATAATGAAACAGATTATATTTGTCGAGAAGTGTAAAATCATATGGATACGATCTTCATTGTGCATCTTGATCAATTGGATTGTTTCTTTGTGTATTCCTATACTAAGCTTTTGTAGATGTGGCTCCGGATATTCCTTTATCATTTCGTTCAACAGGAAGAGTTCCTCGAATTCTATGAATTGTTCTAGAATACTATTTTCTTGAATGATATTCAAGAAAGTTTCGGATTGCCTAGTATTCCACCAATTAGTAACCCAGGATTCTAGACTTTTATGAAATAAAAGAGAGATACACCCAGGCAAAAATACTATAGATGCAAGATATAGAAGGGGAATGAATGCTTTCTTTTTTTCCATTTTTTTCATCTGTGAATTCTTAATGAACCCACCTCGTTTGTAAACTCTATGCGATCCAATATTTCTATCAAGCAATGAGTTCTATTACAAGGTATCTTTCCTATGAATCTATTCACTGTTTTTTATTTGTGATGTATTGGTTATGGTTAGTCCTTGAATCTATAAAGAATATCCAAATAGAATAAGAGTCCGCCTCAAATTCGAATGAAGAAACAATAAAAAATATTATTTTGTTTACTGATAGAAAATTCGCAGCAATTGTATTGTGTCCTTTCGATGAATGTCCCAAAGAGGCCCTTTCAAGTAATGCCGTATTTCGAGACGAGCTAACTCCCTTATTTATCAAAATATCAAATGTTTCAAAAAATGGGACCTAATCCCGAAATGGAATATTTTGATATAGGAGATGCCTCTATTATTTTTTTTTATTTTTTACCTCCTGCTGAGAAATAATTTTCAGTTCATTTCAAAATACTTCAATCGGTACACGCAAGAAATAGGCTAATTCCGCAGCTTTTTGTTCAATTTCTCGTGGAGTCAAATTCTCATCAGTACGAGTCAAGGGAATAGCTCCCTGGCCTCGGATGTCCATATAAAGGACACGCCGGGCATAAATACCCTCTTTAACTTCTATTCTGATGGACTGAACATCTTTCATAAGGAATCGAAGGAAGATGCGACGATTTTTTCCAGGAAATCCCCAACGAAAAATACACACAATTCCTTCCTTTCTATCGAATCGATCATAACCGCTACCTACATTCCAGGAGATTGTGCACCACAAATAGGAACTAATAAAGAGACCTGCGATGCCATAGAAAGACATGACGAGCCCTTGCGGAAAAAAAATGATTTGCTGAGACGGAAATAAAGATATCAAATTCCTACCAAGATAACTGGACGTTCCAACCAACAAGAATCCTAATGAACCTAAAAAAAGGATAAAGGCCCAGCAGAAATTACTTGTTTTTCGAGACCCCGTTATAAGTTCTATCCATATATGTTCTGATCGCCAACTCATACTAGATCCGGTTGCATTTTATTGAAATTGAGAGAATAACCCCCCCAAAATTTGACTTTACTCTTTTTCCGAAGTAACTCTCATCAACTAGCACTATTCTGATGGGAACCTTTAGGCATAATTCATCGAATTGGCTAGATGTAAAATACTAGTATCCCCTTTATATGATCTCCTATAGATAGAGATAGTGACATGCATTTCATTGACTTTCCATTTCAGAGATCTGCGGATCCTGATCTATTTTTAAATAGCTATAATTATTTTAAACATATAACATATTTCCACATGCATAAGAGCTCTTTCATTTATATTTAATTCATGTTCGGAAGAAGCCACATCTTATACGATATTCTACTAAATGGATATCCATTTTATGATCCATGTCTAATCTAAGTCTTGAAAAAAAATGGCTGAGATTGGGTCGCATCGGGTTTAAAAAATCTTGTTTCTTTGAACATGAAGAGATAAAGAAGCCATTGCAATTGCCGGAAATACTAGGCCCACTAACGGCACAAAAATAGATGGTAAGTTGAGAGTTGTCATAGAATGGGTACCTCGGTTTAATATTTGTACCTGTTATTCTTAATATTATATATTTTAAAATCTATTTAAAAATTCGTTATTAATTTTAAGTCGTATATAATTATACTATAAATGAGTATATAATAAGTGCAAGGAATGTAGAACTAAACAAATGTACTTATTAATTTCATTTTTCTACATGGAATATATGTCTGATAAACTAACAGCTTGTTCGTCACAAAAAAATAATTGACCTTAAAGGTCTACTTGATTCTATTTTTATTCGAAGGAAAGAAAGCGTGGAGCTGAAATAACTCATTCAGAACGCCTTTTAAAAGATTACGTGGTACGATTGTATCGAATAAGCCCTTAGGGAATAAATATTCAGCCGTTTGTGAACCTTCAGGTACTATCGTATTCAATGTTTGTTCAATTACCCGTTTACCCGCAAATGCAATGTAGGCATTGGGTTCAGCAATAATGATATCCCCCAACATACCAAAACTAGCCGTCACCCCACCAGTAGTAGGAGATGTAAGGATTGATATATAGAATAACTTTTTATTTGATTGATAATCATATAAAGCCGAAGATATTTTAGCCATTTGCATCAAACTCAAACTTCCTTCTTGCATCCGTGCGCCTCCGGAAGCACATACTAGAATAAGAGGTAGAAATTTTTTGGTAGCATACTCGACCAACCGGGTGATTTTCTCGCCTACTACGGATCCCATACTACCCCCCATAAACTGAAAATCCATAACCCCAATTGCTATAGGAATACCATTTAGTTGACCTGTGCCTGTTTGAACAGCCTCAGTTAATCCTGTCGTTCTTTGATAAGAATCAATGCGCTCTTTATAAGGTTCCTCCTCCGAATGAAATTCAATGGGATCAAGAGAGACCATGTCTTCATCCAAAGGATCCCAAGTACCTGCATCAATCGAAAGATCGATTCTATCTGAACTACTCATTTTCAAATGATAGCCACATTGTTCACAAATATACATTTTTGGCTTAAAAAATCTCTTATAATTTAATCCATAACAATTTTCGCATTGAACCCACAAATGCCTGTATTTTTGAGTTCCCTCGAGATCATTAGAACTTGTAGTTATAGTTAAATCACTACCATTCGTGCTAGTTATTATACTGGCATTCTTGTTTTCACTACTAGTTCCACTTTCACCACAAATGTAACTGTCACTATCACTATCATTATCACTTAAAATGGAACTATCAATATGGATTTGAGAACGAAGATAACTGTCAATGCAACTATTAATATGATTACTCCAACTATATTTAGTATCATACATGTAATGATCACAGTGTGGATCCTCACCCTTAGATACATTATTCAGATAACTAGAATTCCAATAACTATAAAAAGAACTTTCTACTGCATTCGGAAAAGAATGATAATTATCAATCTCAAACATAAGATTTTCAATATCAAAATATATGGAATAACTGTCCCCATTACTATCCTTCGGAAAAGAATGATAATTATCAATCTCAAACATAAGATTTTCAATATCAAAATATATGGAATAACTGTCCCCATTACTATCCTTAACTAAAAAAGTGTCATCAGCGATGAAATTACGAATGTCCAGAACGCCAAATAAATGATCAACATTATTGTAACTCGAACTGTTACTATCACTCCAAGGAGGAATGCTTTTATACGTATCCGTTAGAATTGGATCTTCACTTCCAGAGGTATTTTCAATAGGACCAAGACTTCCCATTGATTTACTTAGTCCACATCTGTATTCTAACTCCTCCTTAGCTAACATCGAATTGAACCGCCGTTTTTCCATAGAGCTTTCTTGCCCCCTATTTACATGTTACATGAAAATACAATAGATGAATAGTCATTAAAATACAATAGATGAATAGTCATTCGACGAAAAATAATCATTGCCTATCAGAATAAACATAGCGATCCAATCACGAGGATTATTAACTAATAACAGATGAGTAGTGAAAATAAAAAAAGATTCCATTTTGTGGGAATCTAGGATATCACTTCAATATGATTGAATCGTTTTTTGTAATTCTTAATTATTAATTAAAAACTTAATTCAAAATATAATGAGCAGTTTCTCCGATGTCGTGTCAAATTTGCATCAATTATGAACTATTTTTTCCTTAAATTTAGCTCGAACTCTAATCAGCTCTACTCTACCTACTCTAAAAAGAAGTTTTTATTGTAACACGGAACGAAAAGGACAATATACAGGATGGGTAGAAGTAGTTGGGATACTTGGCTCAATCCATGATCCAAAACTACGGGATATAACAGAATACTCCAATCCTGATCCATAGGATTAATTGTGGATCCAACACAATAAAAGAA